TGCATCATGCGCCCGAATATCCGTATAGTAATGTTCATCTAGTACCAAAAACAAGTCATTTATGGATATTAGCAGGAGGTCTATGCAGATCCAGTATAGTGTCTTTTTCACTCCACAAGGATCAAGATCAAATGAATTCTAATTCTTTTTCTGTCGAAGAAAGAAATATCTTTGATTTGACTAATGATCAAGTAAGACATAAATTTTTTGGTAAAAGTAAAAAGGATGGGCAAATTTTTGAGTATTCAAAACCTTATCGAATCATATCCAATGGTCATTGGAATCTCATAGATCCCTCTATTTGTCAAGAGAATTCCGATGATTCCTTGGCGAAAAAGCGAAGAAATAGATTCGTGATTCCCTTACAATATGATCAAGAACGAGAAAAGAAACTAATACGATCTTTTTGTATTTCTATTAAAATACCTATAAATGGTATTTTACGTAAAAATAGTATTCTTGCTTATTTTGATGATCCGCGATATAGAAGAAGCAGTTCGGGAATTACTAAATATGGGATTGTCGAAGTCGATTCAATCGTAAAAAAAGAGAATTTGATTGAGTATCGAGGAGCAAAAAAATTTAGTCCGAAATACCAAATGCAAATGAGAGTAGATCGATTTTTTTTCATTCCCGAGGAAGTGCATATCTTCCCCGTATCTTCGCCCATAATGGTCCGAAACAATAGTATCGTTGGAGTAGATACACGACTTGCTTTAAATATAAATACAAGAAGCCAAGTAGGTGGATTAGTCCGAGTGGAGAGAAAAAAAAGGAGTATTGAACTGAAAATTTTTTCTGGAGATATTCATTTTCCTGGAGAGGCGGATAAAATATCTAGGCACGGCGGCATTTTGATACCACCAGGAATGGAAAATAAAAATTATAAGGGATCAAAAAAATTTAAAAATTGGATCTATGTTCAACGGATCACACCTATAAAAAAAAAGTATTTTGTTTTGGTTCGGCCCGTAGTCCCATATGAAATATCCGATGGAATAAATTTAGCAACACTTTTTCCTCAGGATCTCTTGCAGGAAAAGGATAATGTACAACTTCGAATTGTCAATTATATACTTTATGGAAATAGCAAGTCAATTCGAGGAATTTCTCACACAAGTATTCAATTAGTTCGGGCTTGCTTAGTATTGAATTGGGACCAAGAAAAAAGGGGTTTTATAAAAGAAGAGGTTCATGCTTCCTTTGTTGAAATAAGGGCAAATGATCTGCTTCGTGATTTCATCAGAATTGAGTTAGTAAAGTCCACTATTTCTTATACCGTAAAAAAGTATGATACGTCAAGTTCAGGATTGATTTACAATATTGGATTAGATCGTACCAATATAAATCCTTTTAATTCCAAGGCAAAGACTCAATCATTTCCCCAACATCAGGGAACTCTTGGTACGTTGTTGAATCGAAATAAGGAATGCCAATCTTTCCGAATTTTGTCATCATCCAATTGTTCTCGAATTGGCCCCTTTAATACTTCGAGATATAATAATGCGACAAAAGAATTGGATCCCATGAATCCAATTAGGGATTTGTTGGGTCCCTTAGGTACTACTGTATTTAAAATAGCGAATCCTTGTTTATCTTACTATTTAATAACTTATAATCAAATCTTTTTAAAGAACTATTTGTTACTTGACAATTTTCAACAGACTTTCCAAGTACTTCAATTTCAATACTGTTTCCTAGATGAAAATAGTAGGATTTATAATCCCGATCCGTGTAGTAACATCATTTGGAATTTATTCCATTTTAATTGGTGTTTTCTCCATCACGATTATTGTGAAGAGGCATGGACAATAATTAGCCTTGGCCTATTTCTTTGTGAAAATTTATGTCTATTGAAATACGGATCACGCATAAAAAAATCTGGTAAAATTTTCATTGTTCATGTTGACTCTTTAGTTATAAGATCAGCTAAGCCCTATTTGGTCACTCCGGGAGCAACTGTTCATGGCCATTATGGGAAAACCTTTTATGAAAGAGATACATTAATTACATTTATATATGAAAAATCGAGATCCGGCGATATCACGCAAGGTCTTCCAAAAGTGGAACAAATCTTAGAAGTTCGTTCAATTGATTCAATATCGATGACCCTCAAAAAGAGAGTTGAAGGTTGGGACGAACGTAGCCGAAGGCTTCTTGGGATACCTTGGGGATTCTTGATTGGAGCTGAACTAACCATAGCACAAAGTCGTATCTCTTTGGTTAATAAGATCCAAAAGGTTTATCGATCCCAGGGGGTACAGATCCATAATAGACATATAGAGATTATTGTACGTCAAGTAACATCAAAAGTGTTGGTTTCAGAAGATGGAATGTCTAATGTGTTTTCACCTAGGGAACTGATTGGATTGTTGCGAGCAGAGCGAGCAGGGCATGTTTTGGACGAAGCGATCTGTTATCGGGCAATCTTATTGGGAATAACGAAGTCATCTCTGAATACTCAAAGTTTCATATCCGAAGCGAGTTTTCAAGAAACTGCTCGAGTTTTAGCAAAAGCTGCTCTACGAGGTCGTATTGATTGGTTGAAAGGGCTGAAAGAGAACGTTGTTCTGGGGGGGATTATACCGGTTGGTACTGGATTCAAAAAATTAGTACATCGTTCAAAGCAAGATAAAAACATTCATTTGAAAATAAAAAGGAAGAATCTATTCGAATTGGAGATGAGAGATATTTTGTTACACTATAGAGAATTTTGAGAATTTTATTTGTTCTTGCGTCCCGAACTATTTCCATGGGACATCAGACCAATCATTTACATGATACATGATTTAGTAATTCCTAACAAGAGGTTCATTCTTTTTACTTGAATTCTCTGGTCCGATTATGGATTTGGTAATCAAGTAAAAATAAAGAATGAAAATAAATTCATGATTTTGGTCGTAGATCAATGGTCAATCCTGGTATAAGGTTCCGTCGGAACAATTATTTATTTCACAGGTTACTGAATCTCTCTAAAAAAAAAAAAGAGAAAGTGTGGCAAAATGGGAAGACGATATTGGAACATAAATTTGGAAGAGATGATGGAAGCAGGAGTTCATTTTGGTCATGGTACTAAGAAATGGAATCCTAGAATGGCTCCTTACATCTCTGCAAAGCGTAAAGGTATTCATATTACAAATCTTACTATAACTGCTCGTTTTTTATCAGAAGCCTGCGATTTAGTTTTTGATGCAGCAAGTATGGGAAAAAACTTCTTAATCGTTGGCACCAAAAATAAAGCAGCGGATTTAGTAGCATCAGCAGCAATAAGGGCTCGATGTCATTATGTTAATAAAAAATGGCTTGGTGGTATGTTAACAAATTGGTCTACTACAGAAACAAGACTTCAGAAGTTCAGGGACTTAAGAGCGGAACAAAAAATGGGGAAACTCGCCCGTCTCCCAAAAGGAGATGCAGCAATGTTGAAGAGAAAGTTATCCACCTTGCAAACATATCTGGGTGGGATCAAATATATGACGGGATTGCCCGATATTGTAATTATCGTTGATCAGCAAGAAGAATATATGGTTCTTCGAGAATGTGTCATTTTGGGCATTCCGACGATTTGTTTAATCGATACAAATTGTGACCCAGATCTTGCAGATATTTCTATTCCGGCCAACGATGATGCTATAGCATCGATTCGATTGATTCTTACCAAATTAGTATCCGCAATTTTGGAGGGCCGAAATAGTTATATAAAAAAAGGTTGATTATCTTATAATTTAATAGTTAAGAAAAAGAAGAAGAAGATTAGTTCCTTTTTGTTGAACTCCATGGATTTCTTTGATTGTTTATTATTTTGGTTTGCATTTTTGAACTATGTTTTGAATATTGAATAAAAAATGATTGGTATTTTTTTTTATGTAATTTCTTGGTATTCTAAATATAATGTATGATTCCTATTAATAAATGAAGGTAGATGAATTGAGAAAGATATGGTTGAATCAAAATAATTCCTTTTTTAAGTTCGATTTCTATTATAGGGCAATATGAATGTTATACTATGTTCCATTAAAACACTCAAAGGGTTATACGATATGTCAGGTGTAGAAGTAGGCCAACATTTATATTGGGAAATAGGAGGTTTACAAATTCATGCCCAAGTGCTTATCACTTCTTGGGTTGTAATTGCTATTTTATTAGGTTCAGCCATCATAACTGTTCGGAATCCACAAACCATTCCGACCGACGGGCAGAATTTCTTCGAATATGTCCTTGAATTTATTCGAGACTTGAGCAAAACTCAGATTGGAGAGGAGTATGGTCCTTGGGTTCCATTTATTGGAACGATGTTCCTATTTATTTTTGTTTCTAACTGGTCAGGTGCTCTTTTACCTTGGAAAATCATAAAGTTACCTCATGGGGAGTTAGCTGCGCCCACGAATGATATAAATACTACTGTTGCTTTAGCTTTACTCACGTCAGTGGCATATTTCTATGCGGGTCTTAGCAAAAAAGGATTGGGATATTTCGGTAAATACATTCAACCAACTCCAATACTTTTACCAATTAATATCCTAGAAGATTTTACAAAGCCTTTATCTCTTAGTTTTCGACTTTTCGGGAATATATTGGCTGATGAATTAGTAGTTGTTGTTCTTGTTTCTTTAGTGCCTTCAGTAGTTCCTATACCTGTCATGTTTCTTGGATTATTTACAAGTGGTATTCAAGCTCTTATTTTTTCAACTTTGGCTGCGGCTTATATAGGTGAATCCATGGAGGGTCATCATTGACTAACTTTCGAAATAGTTTTTTAAGCTTATCCCAATTAAAGCAATGCGGGGTTCAATATAATCCACAGGGCTGGAGAAGAAAATGAAAATAGCTAATATTATGTATTGTAGTATTGTATATATGAAGAAAGATAGATGATATTGCAGAGTTTTTAAGAGAAAAAAGGATTGGGTGGGGGGTGCTACTAGATATATGTAAAGAATACGATTTAATATTAATAGAATAATAAATAATAGAATAATAAAGTGCAGGTTGTTTACGTTATGGAAGAAAAAAAGTATATGTTATTTACTAGTTAGATAGGAATTATCCCTATCTCTTTTTTTCTAACTCACTTCATTTAGAATTTATATAGATTCAAATATCAGTCCTTTTTCGATTTTTTCTGTGATTGTTAATTGAATGAAAGAATATAAGAGTTTCTAAACAAGAAAACACAATGGCTAAAACCGTATGTATCTATTTACATAAAACTCCATCATGGGTAGAAAGAAAGGAAAAACAGTATATGGAAGTAGTTCTTAAAATTAAGTAATATTCTGTTGGAGTTTTTAGCTACTTCGACCCGATAGATTTTAGTGATAAGTATCAATAAAAAAAAAAGAAGAAAGAAGTAAGTAAAAAGGTAGTATAGTAAAGTAAATAGTAAAAGTAGAAAAAGAAGTGGATAAAGATTAAGTAGTAATTCATTGGTTGGTTGTATCATTAACCATTTCTTTTTTTTTGCGAGGAAATTACCGTGAATCCACTTATTTCTGCTGCTTCCGTTATTGCTGCTGGATTGGCTGTGGGGCTTGCTTCTATTGGACCTGGGGTTGGTCAAGGTACTGCTGCGGGCCAAGCTGTAGAAGGTATTGCGAGACAACCAGAAGCAGAGGGTAAAATACGAGGTACTTTATTGCTTAGTCTGGCTTTTATGGAAGCTTTAACAATTTATGGACTGGTCGTGGCATTAGCTCTTTTATTTGCAAATCCTTTTGTTTAATTTTATCGTAGAATCAAAATGTAAAAAAAAGGGAGACCTATCTTTTTTCTTATTTTATTAACTGGGAGTTTCCCTTTGCTCCTTCTAATTTTACTCCTATAACTATTTATTTTTTGTTTGTCGAAACAATACTTTGGGAGGGACTGATTTGAGGATAAGGAATTAGCAGATCCACTCGCTTTCTTCCCTTTCGTTCTTAGTTTAGTAAAATTCCATTAAAAATAAGAAATGGAACAAAAAAATAGATAAAAAAAATGGGGGAGGCGAGTGGAGTGATACAAAAAGAACTCTGTTCTTTGTTAGTCCTATCTATAAGAGGAGAGCATATGAAAAATATAACCGATTCCTTTGTTTCCGTGGGGCACTGGCCATCCGCTGGGAGTTTCGAGTTTAATACCGATATTTTAGCAACAAATCCAATAAATCTAAGCGTTGTGCTGGGTATATTGATTTTTTTTGGAAAGGGAGTGTGTGCGAGTTGTGTATTTCAAGAATAGGTTGGATTTCGCCGGCTGCACTTTATTTATATTTATGTATTCTTTTTTTTATTTGCGTAAATAGGAAAAAGGGTGCACAATCTCGACGAATTACTTCGTAATTGGATTTTATTCAGAAATCATATCTAAGAACCATAGCATTTCGTGACTAATTGGTAAATGAACTTTGATTCTCTATCAACCAATAATGTTGAGGTCTTTTACATGGTTAAAGATAAATTGTTTGAAGTCCAGGCACAGCATACCGTGGTACTCTTTCTACCGCTACATTAGTACCGAAATACCGCAAAAAAAAAAAAAAAAAAAAAATGATAAAAAAAATAAATAATTGGGAATTTCTCCGATGTATAACACTCATATGGATAAATTTATTTGAACCATTTACAGGTATAGGAAAGATGGGTATATTCCCCCACCCCTTTTTTTATCCACTGCCAAATCGACGACCTATATATTGTATAAAAAAGATAAATTTTTTTAATTTTTTGGATGAAAAAAAGAGTTTGTGAATAAAAAACAAATAAAGAAACAACTTTGCTGACAATTTTTTATTTTTTGTCTGGTCTGAAGAGTCCTACTATCCTAATATTCTGATGTTAGATCAGTTTCGATATCTTTGAATACGAACAGAAAAGAGAGGATAGGCTCAAGAGAGGATAGGTTCATTCCATTCAAAGATATGGGAATGTCTATCAAAGGAAAGAAACAATTGAGCGTGAGAGCCAAATGAATCAAAAGATTCATGTTTGGTTCGGGAAGAGATATGAGAGTTGTGAAATGAATGTAAAGATAATCTACTTTCATTAAATGATTTATTAGATAAGCGAAAACAAAGGATCTTGAGTACTATTCGAAATTCAGAAGAATTACGTAGAGGGGCCGCTGAACAGCTCGAAAGAGCGCGGGCTCGATTACGTAAAGTGGAAATGGAAGCAGATGAGTATAGACTGAATGGATACTCTGAGATAGAAAGAGAGAAAATAAATTTGATTAATGCTACTTGCGATAGTTTGGAACAATTAAAAAATTACAAAAATGAAACTCTTTTTTTTGAACAACAAAGAGCGGTTAATCAGGTACGACAGCAAGTTTTCCAACAAGCTTTACAAAGAGCTCTAGGAACTCTGAATAGTTGTTTGAATAGCGAATTACATTTTCGTACCATCAGTGCTAATATTGGTATCCTCGGGTCCGTGGAAGAAATAACTGATTAGCCTTTTTAATCTAGTTTAAAGTTTAGGTGTTTTTTTTCCTTTCCTTCCGAAAAATAAAAAAGAGATA